TTGGGATTGGACTTATAAATCGATTCATAACCTTTCGAGCACAACCAATATATATTAGAACCCCCTTTACTTGCAGGAGTACATCTTGGATCTGCCAATTATGTTATGGTCGGAGTCCTACTCATGGTGACCTGGTCGAATTGGGAGAAGCTGTAGGTATTATTGCAGGTCAATCAATTGGGGAACCAGGGACTCAACTAACATTAAGAACTTTTCATACCGGTGGAGTATTCACAGGTGGTACTGCCGAGTATGTACGAGCTCCTTCTAATGGAAAAATAAAATTGAATGAGAATTTGGTTCATCCCACACGTACCCGTCATGGGCATCCCGCTTTTCTATGTTCTATGGACTTGTATGTAACTATTGAGAGTCGGGATATTCTACATAATGTAAATATTCCACTAAAGAGTTTGATTTTAGTTCAAAATAATCAATATGTAGAATCAGAACAAGTAATTGCTGAAATTCGTGCTGGAACGTCCACTTTTTATTTTAAAGAGAAGGTACGAAAACATATTTATTCTGAATCAGAGGGAGAAATGCATTGGAGTACTGATGTACACCATGCACCTGAATATACATATGGTAATGTTCATCTATTATTAAAAACAAGTCATTTATGGATATTAGCAGGAGGTTCGTGCAGATCTAGTATAGTGTCTTTTTCGCTCCACAAGGATCAAGATCAAATGAATCCTCATGCTTTTTCTGTCGAAGAAAGATATATCTCTGATCTATCAATGACTAACGGTCGAGTAAGATATAAATTGTTAGATATTTCTGATAAAAAAGATAAGAAAATTCTTGACTATTCAACAAGACCTGATCAAACCATATCTAATGGTCATTGGAATATTATATATCCTTCTATTATCCAAGGGAATTCTTATTTCTTGGCGAAAAAGCGAAGAAATAGATTCATCATCCCATTACAATATGATCAAAAACGAGAGAATGAACTAATACCCTGTTTTGGTATTTCAATCGAAATACCAAAACAGGGTATTTTACGTAGAAATAGTATTCTTGCTTTTTTTGATGATCCACGATACAGAAGAAATAATTCGGGAATTACTAAATATGGGACCGTAGAGGTCAATTCAATTATCAAAAAAGAGGATTTGATTGAGTATAGAGGATCAAAAGAATTTATTCCGAAATACCAAATGAAAGTAGATCGTTTTTTTTTTATTCTCGAGGAAGTGCATATTTTACCTGAATCTTCATTGATAATGGTCCAGAACAATAGTATCATTGGAGTAGATACACAACTCGCTTTAAATACAAGAAGTCGAGCAGGCGGATTAGTCCGCCTGGAGAGAAAAAAAAAAAATATTGAACTAAAAATATTTTCCGGAGATATTTATTTTCCTGGAGAGGCAGATAAGATATCTAGGCACAGCGGCATTTTTATACCACCGAAAACAAAAAAAAAAAATTCTAAGGAATCAAAAAAATTTAAAAATTGGATCTATGTCCAACGGATCACACCCACGAAGAAAAAGTATTTTGTTTCGGTTCGACCCGTAGTCACATATGAAATAACTGATGGCATAAATTTAGCAACACTTTTTCCTCAAGATCTCTTGCGGGAAAAGGATAATGTCCAACTTAGAGTTGTCAATTATATCCTTTATGGAAATGGCAAGTCAATTCGAGGAATTTTTCACACAAGTATTCAATTAGTTCGCACTTGTTTAATATTGAATTGGGATCCAGAACAAAATGGTTCTCCGAAAGAGATTCGTGCTTCCTTTATTGAGGTAAAGGGAAATGATCTGATTCGAAATTTCATGAGAATTGAGTTAGTAAAGTCCAGCATTTCGTATATCGGAAAAAGATATGATAGGGCAAGTTCAGGATTGATTTCCGATAATGGATTAGATCGTACAAATATAAATCCTTTTTACTGCAAGGTTAGTATTCAATTACTTACACAACATCAAGGTACTATTGGTACATTGTTGAATCGAAATAAGGAATGCCAATTTTTGATAATTTTGTCATCATCCAATTGTTCTCGAATTGGTCCATTCAATGGTTCGAAATATAACATGATAAAAGAATTGGATCCCATAATCCCAATTAAAGATTTGTTGTGTCCTTTGGGGACTATTGTTCCTAAAATGGTAAATTTATATTCATTTTACCATTTAATAACTTATAATCAGATTTTGTTAAAGAAATATTTGCTACTTGGTAATTTTCAACAGACTTTCCAAGTACTTAAATACTGTTTAATAGATGAAAATAGGAGGGTTTATAATCCCGATCCATGCAGTAACATCATTTTGAATCCATTCCATTTGAATTGGCATTTTATCCATCACGATTATTGGGAAGAGACATCTACAATAATTAGCCTTGGACAATTTTTTTGTGAAAATATATGTCTATTCAAATACAAACCGTACATAAAAAAATCTGGGCAAATTATAATTGTTGATGTTGACGCTTTAATTATAAGATCCGCTAAGTCCTATTTAGCCACTCCAGGAGCAACTATTCATGGCCATTATGGTAAAATATTTTACGAAGGAGATACATTAGTTACATTTATATATGAAAAATCAAGATCTGGTGACATAACACAAGGTCTTCCAAAAGTGGAACAAATCTTAGAAGTACGTTCGATTGATTCAATATCAATGAACCTTGAAAGGAGAGTTGAAGGTTGGAACAAAGGTATACCAAAAATTTTTGGAATCCCCTGGGGATTCTTGATTCAAGCCGAGCTAACCATAGCTCAAAGTCGTATCTCTTTGGTTAATAAAATCCAAAGGGTTTATCGATCTCAGGGGGTACAGATCCATAATAGACATATAGAGATTATTGTACGTCAAGTAACATCAAAAGTGTTGGTTTCAGAAGATGGAATGTCTAATGTTTTTTCACCTGGGGAATTAATTGGATTGTTGCGAGCGGAACGAGTGGGGCGCGCTTTGGACGAAGCGATCTCTTATCGCGCAATCCTATTGGGAATAACAAGGACATCTTTGAATACTCAAAGTTTCATATCCGAAGCAAGTTTTCAAGAAACCGCTCGAGTTTTAGCAAAAGCTGCTCTACGAGGTCGTATTGATTGGTTGAAAGGCCTGAAAGAGAATGTTGTTCTAGGTGGAATTATACCTGTTGGTACAGGATTCAAAAAATTAGTGCACCATTCAAGTAAGGAAAAAAACTTTTATTTGGAAATCAAAAGAAAGAATCTATTTGACTTGGAAATAAAAGATCTTTTGTTACACCATAGAGAATTATTTTGTTCTTATGTACCAAACAATTTCCATGAGACATTAGAACAATCATTTACGCGATTTCATGATTCCTAAGAGCGGATTCTTTTACTTTAACTATCTTTAACTATCTTTTAATTATCTGTTTTTAATTATCTGGTCTGGCTTTTCTTTTAACTTAACTATCTTGTTCTTGTTCGAATATTGATAAAAAAATAAGTAATTAAAAGACATTAATGGTTTGTACTGTGTATTAAAGGTCAATTCCCGGCAGAAGGTTCCATCGGAACAATTACTTATTTCAAAGTACCTCGTCTCTTTGTTAAAGTAAAAAAAAAAAAAAGGAAGTGTGGGAAAAATGACAAGAAGATATTGGAACATTAATTTAGAAGAGATGATGGAGGCCGGAGTTCATTTTGGTCATGGTACTAAGAAATGGAATCCTAGAATGGCCCCTTACATCTCTGCAAAGCGTAAAGGTATTCATATTACAAATCTCACTGGAACTGCTCGTTTTTTATCAGAAGCCTCTGATTTAGTTTTTGATGCGGCAAGTAGGGGAAGAACCTTCTTAATTGTTGGTACCAAAAATAAAGCAGCAGATTCAGTAGCATCGGCTGCAATAAGAGCCCGGTGTCATTATGTTAATAAAAAATGGCTTGGTGGTATGTTAACGAATTGGTCTACTACGGAAACGAGACTTCAAAAGATCAGGGATTTAAGAGCAGAACAAAAGATGAGTAAACTCAACCGTCTTCCCAAAAGAGATGCGGCAATATTGAAGAGAAAATTATTTACCTTGCAAACATATCTCGGCGGTATCAAATATATGACGAGGTTGCCTGATATTGTGATCATCGTTGATCAGCAAGAAGAATATATGGCTCTTCGAGAGTGTGTAATTTTGGGTATTCCGACGATTTGTTTAATCGATACAAATTGTGACCCGGATCTCGCAGATATTTCGATTCCATCCAACGATGATGCTATAGCTTCAATACGATTGGTTCTTAACAAATTAGTATCCGCAATTTGTGAGGGCCGCTCTAGCTATATAAGAAATCCTTGATTATGATTAAGTTAATTTTGGGGGGATTTTTTGGATTCGGTTACTATTCTTGAATAAATTGAATAAAAAAAAGCAAAAAGGGTAAGTGCGGGTATATTGATAATATGTTATTATATTACGTGATTTCTTGGTATCCTATGTAAATTCTTGATATTTTAAATATACAATTATATACAATTAATGAATACAATTTTTGATTCATATTCATATTGGTGAGTTGAAAAAGAGATAGAGATGGTTGAATCAAAATAATTTCTTTTTTGAAGTTAAATTTCTGCTAGAGGACAATATGAATGTTATACCATGTTCCATTAAAACACTCAAAGGGTTATACGATATATCGGGTGTAGAGGTAGGCCAACATTTATATTGGCAAATAGGAGGTTTACAAATCCATGCCCAAGTACTTATCACTTCTTGGGTAGTAATTGCTATCTTATTAGGTTCAGTCATTATAGCTGTTCGGAATCCACAAACCATTCCGACCAACGGTCAGAATTTCTTTGAATATATCCTTGAATTTATTCGAGACTTAAGCAAAACCCAGATTGGAGAAGAATATGGCCCTTGGGTTCCCTTTATTGGAACTATGTTCCTCTTTATTTTTGTTTCTAACTGGTCAGGTGCTCTTTTACCTTGGAAAATTATACAGTTACCTCATGGAGAATTAGCTGCACCCACGAATGATATAAATACTACTGTTGCTTTAGCTTTACTCACGTCCGTCGCATATTTTTATGCGGGTCTTAGCAAAAAAGGATTGGGTTATTTTGGGAAATACATTCAACCAACCCCCATCCTTTTACCAATTAACATCCTAGAAGATTTCACAAAACCTTTATCTCTTAGTTTTCGACTTTTCGGAAATATATTAGCTGATGAATTAGTAGTTGTTGTTCTTGTTTCTTTAGTCCCTTCAGTAGTTCCTATACCTGTCATGTTTCTTGGATTATTTACAAGTGGTATTCAAGCTCTTATTTTTGCAACCTTAGCCGCGGCTTATATAGGTGAATCCATGGAAGGTCATCATTAACTAGCTTTTCGAATAGTCTTTTTTTTTTTTTTTATTCTATCATTAAGTAATCCCACATGATTCATGATAATCCAATTGGATGAGTAAGATAATAGTGTATGATTCCATCATCTAGAATTGTAGGAGAAAAGATAGACAATATTCCAACATAATTCTAAAAAAAAGAAGGGCTGGGGAGGTTATAGTTAGAGTATAATATATGTAATAATGTCTATAGGCTCTAAACCCCCGTCTATTTTTCTAGGAATTATTCTATTCCAGAATCAATTAAAAAAAATTAGGATGGTTTACATTATGGAAGAAAAGAATGGATATGTGATATTAGAATCACATTAAATATTCTTTAGTTATATGAGATAAGTCTATCCATAATATCGCTATATTACATAACTATATAATATTTATTTTTTTTTTAGTATTGTTTATTTTATTCATTTATTTATTATAGTATTGTAAGGCTAGAATTTCTATTTTTCCTAATTACAACCAATTCTATAATCATAATCTGGATCCTCATTATTCATATTTGTTATGTTATATATGAACAATATACAACATATAATAAATATATATATTTATTATCCGATGTAATTCAAATTGAAATTAGATTCAATTCATTATATATTTCATTATATATTTCTTATTATATATTTCTTATTTATATATTATATATTTATTTATTTATATATTATTTATTATTCTTAATTCCTTAATTCTTATATTTTTATATTAAAAATTTTTGTTATTATTTTATTTATTCTTATTTGATAATATGTATAATATACAATACAAATTACAAATAATATAATTTATTATAATTATAATTATAAATAAATAATTAATAAATAAATTTTTAATTTTTAATTTAAGTTAAGATATTAATTATTAATATCTATTGGTACTTTTTTATTACATAATATGTATTACATATTAACTTTTTTATTACTATTACATATTAATATATATATTTTATTATATTAATTTTTATTTATATTAATTTATATTTATATTGGATTAATTTGGTATTAAATTAATTTGATAATTTGATTTATATTGATTGCAGCTCACACTGCATTTAGATAGATTTCAATATCAGTCCTTCTCTTCTAGCAATTTTTTTTTAAATGAAAAAATAAATAAACTTAACAATAGTGTAGTGTAGTAAAGAACGAAGAATTAAATGAAAGAATGGTTCGAAACAAAGAAATACAATAGTTACAACTGTATGCATATGGATTTACAAAAACTCTATGATAGTTAAAAACTAAAAACGAGATAGTTCTGACGATTCCGTTTTTTAATTTAGTAATTAATATTATTATTTCAACTTGGAGTTTTTAGTTACTTTGACCGCTGGATCTTAATTAAAAAAGTCATAATTGATTGGTTGATTGTATCATTAACCATTTCTTCTTTTTTGTTTTGTGTGAGGAACTTACCATGAATCCACTGATTTCTGCCGCTTCCGTTATTGCTGCTGGATTGGCCGTGGGGCTTGCTTCTATTGGACCTGGAGTTGGTCAAGGTACTGCTGCAGGCCAAGCTGTAGAAGGTATTGCGAGACAACCGGAAGCAGAGGGTAAAATACGAGGTACTTTATTGCTTAGTCTAGCTTTTATGGAAGCTTTAACAATTTACGGACTGGTTGTGGCATTAGCACTTTTATTTGCGAATCCTTTTGTTTAATCCTCAAAATATAAAAAAGTACCTTAGAGACTTTTTTCTTATTAACTATTAACTTGGAATTTTCCTTTGCTTCTTAGAATTATATTAACACGTTACTAAAAAATTACTTATTTATTAAGACAATACCTAGGAAGGGTTGATTTGAAGATGAGGAATTACCGCATTCACTTGCTTTCTTCCTTTCTGTCTTTAGCTTAGTACAATAGAAAACTTTTTTATTTTCATTGTTTGGAAGTGTTTCAACAAATGAAATATTTTTCAATTGATATCAGATCTAAAACCTAAGTCTAAAGTCTAAGTAAAGTATCTTATTAGAAAATTTTTTAAAATGTAAAAAAATTTAAACAAAACAAATGAAATTACTAGATTTCTTTTATTCTCATTAAATAAATAAAGTGGAAAAAAAAAGAAATCGATCAAAAAAAAGGGGCGATCGGAGTGATACAAAAAGAACTCTGTTCTTTGTTAGTCCTATC